TTCTATATATATTTTGTTTTCTGTTTATGAAAAGATCTTCGTTTTTCAAACGCGGACGTGTCGACAAATACAGTAATCTGTTCCTATATCCATGTGACTTACTATTCGATTTGAGTGGGGTTAGGTTGGAGTTTTCATTTTTAACCGGATTCATGTCATGATTTTCCCTCCTTTACTGTCCACAATCAAAGAGTTAGTGAGACTTCTTTTCCTTGGTATACCCACTCATTTTTGGTGAATTTTTGGAGGCAAAATCATATGGAATTCACATACGAAAAAAATGAATTACTAAAAAAAATGGGTTTCTTTATCCGAGATTCAAAAAAAAAAAAAAATAACGATTGAAATGGGCTTTTGTTTTCCGTTTTATCTTCTGCTCTGAACGAGCCCCCCATAAGCAAGCTTATGGGAATGATTTTATTTCGATGAACCAAGCAACCACGAGCGACCGGTTACAAACAACAAAAAATACAGTAATTGAGTAAATGAAAACTATAGAACTTTTTGTATTTCAATTTTGATTATTATATTATTAGATTATTATAGGGCTATACGGACTCGAACCGTAGACCTTCTCGGTAAAAGAGATCGAACTTATTCTTATCAAAATGATTCGAACTCTTTCAAAGACCCAACATGCATTTTTTTTTTTGCATTGGGCTCTTTCATTAACTGCTAGAAATATCAGTTAGTCTACCATATTTTTTTTCTTGACAGAAAAATAAGGAAATGGCTCCACGTGCTCGGATTCATTATTTGGATTGTGATATAGGAGCACTACCAAAGTGTTTCAAAGAAAGGTTATCTTGACGTAGGTTTGCTTCTGGCCTAGATTAACCTAAGTTAAATGGAGTCTCTATCATCCTGATTAAAGAATCAAATATGAAACTTCATACGCCTTAAGGTTCATAGGACAAAAAGAGAATTTTTGAGGTCCTTATACTCATTATGCCTAGCATTGAATAGACTAGGTATTCACCTTATCAATATCTCAAATCAATAATGGATTCCATTTGGTTCCTAAATGGGAACCTGAATCGAACCGAACCATTTGTCAGGCTATTGTTCTCTTGTTTTGTTCCCTAAAAATCCTGGAGTCAGACATTGATTTCTCAAAAAGATCAATTCTTTGATTGCATGATGGACTCTTCTGAAAAACATTGGCGCACGTGTAAACGAGGTGCTCTACCTAACTGAGCTATAGCCCTTGTGCTTGTGATACATATTTTATCATATTATGGAGATAATTTCTTGTCAAGATGAATATTCCATGATCCAACATCGTATCTCTTTGACCTTTTTGATTGGTATTGCTTCGAAGTCTTATTGCATTTATAATCCATCAATGGGAGGGGTCCTTTTTTTCTCCTTATAATGATAAATGACCTACTTAACTCAGTGGTTAGAGTATTGCTTTCATACGGCGGGAGTCATTGGTTCAAATCCAATAGTAGGTAGAACTTATTAGATACCATGGTCAATGGTATCTAATAAGTTTTTCTACTTCCTGATTTTGTATCTTTTCTATCCTATTCGATTTGATTTTCGAATTGAAACTAAAACTTTTTTCCTTACATCAGAATCCGATTCCACTTGATTGTATTTGATTGGATTCAATCGGAAGAATCCATATGTGTATAAACAAAAATTCTTTTGATTAGGATTATTCGATTCGGGCGCACCGACTAGTTACGAAATCACATTGAGAACCTCTACTCGTGTCCTAGCTCGTCTGAGAGCTAGATTTGCCTCAATTGTTTGTCTCTTACTTTCAGCTTTCCTCAAGCCGGCTTCCGCTATTTCAAGAGTTTGCTGAGCTTCTTGGGGATCAATGTCACTACTCTTTTCCGCATCATTTACTAAAACGGTGATCTCATTATTACCTATTCTAGCAAAACCGCCCATCAGAGCCATCGTTAACCATTGGTCATTAAAGCGTATTCTCAAAATACCTATATCTACAGCTGTGGCAATAGGCGCGTGATTTGGTAATACGCCAATTTGTCCACTATTAGTAGATAAAATTATTTCTTTCACTTCTGAATCCCAAACAATTCGATTAGGGGTCAGTACACAAAGATTTAAGGTCATTTCTTCAAATTGTTCTCCATTTCTAAGTTTGTAGCCTTCGCAGTAACTTCATCGATGTTACCTACTAAATAAAAGGCCTGTTCAGGAAGACCATCTAATTCTCCGGACAGAATCGATTTAAAGCCTCTAATTGTTTCTGCTAGACCAACATATTTCCCCGGAGAACCGGTAAATACTTCTGCTACGAAAAAAGGTTGTGATAAGAAACGCTCAATTTTGCGGGCTCTTGCTACGGTTAAACGGTCCTCTTCGGATAATTCATCCAACCCAAGGATAGCTATAATGTCCTGAAGTTCTTTGTAACGTTGTAAAGTTTGCTTAACTCTTTGCGCAGTTTCATAATGTTCCTCACCAACGATCCAAGGTTGGAGCATAGTTGACGTCGAATCTAAAGGATCTACTGCGGGAT